GAAAAGATCGTATTCGTAAAGCAGAACCATAAAAGCACTCCTATGAACGTAGAAAATATAAAATATATGGGATTCGCCAATTTGAATTGGAATTTATTGTAAAGTTATCCATAGCTGTTTAGGCACAACGAGACTTCATTTTGCTTGAACCACCTAAGTTTCCTTTGTTTACTGTAGGACATGTCTCCTTTCAAGATTCATTGACTAGAAGCTTTCCGTTCTATTTTTGTTTAGAATTGACTTCAATTTGCTTTCTATTTCGATAAATAGTTATTGCTCTTATAACTTATACAAATAGGATTTTCTAGCTTTCACCTAATTTTTGATTTTTTTTTTCTAAAAAAACGAAAAAAGAGTTTAGAATAGAATTCTCCATTTTTTTTTAGTAGCAATAAATAATATTAGAAATCCATTTTTTATTTAAAAATCTATTTTTTAGAATCTATATAGTTTATTTTAGATAGTTATATTTAAAATATTAACTATATTATTAAATATATATATTATAGGGCTATACGGACTCGAACCGTAGACCTTCTCGGTAAAACAGATCCAACTTATTATTGTCAAAATGATTCGAACTGTTTCAAAGACCCGACATGCATTTTTTTTTGCATTGGGCTCTTTCATTAACTGATAGAAATATCAGCCAGTCTACCATGATTTTTTCTTAATATTATATTAATGTTAAGAAAAAGCATTAATATAATAACATTAATATAAATAGATAATAGACGGCTCCATGTGCTCTGATTCATTATTTTGCTTCCGATTCAGAAGCACTACCAAAGTGTTTCAAAGAAGAGTTATCCTGATGTAGGTATGCTTTTGGCCTAGATCAACCGAAGTTAAATGGAGTCTCTATCGTCCTGCTTAACTTAAAGCATCAAATAGGAAATATGAAACTTCATACACCTTAAAGTTCATAGGATAGGACGAAAAGAAAATTTTTTGAGCTCTTTTTTTTACTCATTATGCCTAGCATTGAATAGACTAGGTATTCACCTTATCAATATCTCAAATCAATGATGGTTCTATTTGGGCCTACTTAAATTAAATGGACGCCAAAATCATACCGAACCCTTTGTCAGGCTATTGTTTTCCTCTTTTGTTCCTTAAAAGGAATGGAGTAAGACGTCGATTTCTCAATAAGATCGATTCTTTTGATTCTATGATGGACTTCTCTGAAAAACATTGGCGCACGTGTAAACGAAGCGCTCTACCTAACTGAGCTATAGCCCTTGTTATACACATTTTAACATGTAGAGACTTTCTTGTCAAGACACATATTCCATGATCCAATCTCCTATCTCTTTGATTGGTATTGCTTATCAAGAATATTTAATTTATAATTCAATTTAGAATTAGAATCTATGAGTCCATTCTTTCTCTTTGGAATGATAATTTGTAATGATAAATAACCTACTTAACTCAGCGGTTAGAGTATTGCTTTCATACGGCGGGAGTCATTGGTTCAAATCCAATAGTAGGTATAACGTAAAAACTTATTCGATACCCGAGTCAAGTTAGATACCAAAGCCAATCGTATCGAATAAGTTTTTATACTCACTCTTTATTTTTTATTGATTTTGTATCTTTTCCATCCTATTCTAGTTCTTCTAGTTCTCTATTTTCTATTTCATTTTTATTTTTGAATTTAATTGATTTTCCTTAATAGTGTATTAGAATCCTATTCCACTTGATAGGATTTGATTTTATTCAATCCGAGTAATCAAAAGAGCTTCCTTCTAGAAGGAAGCTCTTTTGATTACTCGGACGCACCGACTAGTTACGCCATCCCATTGATAGCCTCCACCCGTGTCCTAGCTCGTCTGAGAGCGAGATTTGCCTCAATTGTTTGCCTCTTTCCTTCGGCTTTCGTCAAGTTATCTTCCGCCATTTCAAGAGTTTTACGAGCTTCTTGTGGATCAATGTCAATACTCTTTTCCGCATCATTCACTAAAACAGTGATCTCATTATTTCCTATTCTAGCAAAACCACCCATCAAGGCCATCGTTAACCATTGGTCATTAAGGCGTATTCTCAAAATACCTATATCTATGGCTGTGGCAATAGGCGCATGATTTGGTAATACGCCAATTTGTCCACTATTAGTAGATAAAATTATTTCTTTCACTTCTGAATCCCAAATAATTCGATTCGGGGTCAGTACACAAAGATTTAAGGTCATTTCTTCAATTTGTTCTCCATTTCTAAATTCGTAGCCTTAGTAGTAGCTTCATCGATGTTACCTACCAAATAAAAGGCCTGCTCAGGAAGACCATCTAATTCTCCGGAAAGGATCAATTTAAACCCTCTAATTGTTTCTGCTAGACCGACATATTTCCCCGGAGAACCGGTAAAAACTTCTGCGACGAAAAAGGGTTGTGATAAGAAACGCTCTATTTTTCGTGCTCTTGCTACGGTTAAGCGGTCCTCTTCGGACAATTCGTCCAACCCCAGGATAGCTATAATGTCCTGAAGCTCTTTGTAACGTTGT